AGGAAGAAACAGATGTAGAAATAGAAAAAACTTCCGAAACGAAGGAGACTAAACAGGAAGAGGAGGGATTCACCGAAGAAGATCCTTCTCCTTCCCTTTTTTCGGAAGAAAAGGAGGATCCGGACAAAATCGATGAAACGGAAAAGATCCGAGTGAATGGAAAGGACAAAACAAAGGATGAATTCCACTTTCACTTAAAAGAAGCATGCTATAAAAATAGCCCAACTTCTTATTCTGGGAATCAAGATATTTCGAAATTAGAAATACTTAAAGAAGAAAATAAAAACTTCTTCTGGTTTGAAAAACCCCTTCTTTCTCTTCTTTTCGACTATAAACGTTGGAATCGTCCAACGCGATATATAAAAAACAATCGATTTGAAAATCCGATAAGAAATGAAATGTCACAATATTTTTTTTATACATGTCAAAATGATGGAAAACAAAAAATTTCTTTTACATATCCACCCAGTTTATCCATTTTCTGGGAAATGATACAAAGAAAGATTTCTTTGTCTACAAAAGACAAATTATTCTATGATGAACTGTACAATTATTGGATTTATACCAATGAACAAAAAAAGAACAGCTTAAGAAACGAAATAGTAAATTAATAAAAAAATTAATACATAGAATAAATACAAAAAAAGATACGAGGAAATGCGGCCCCCTCCTACATATTTAATAGCTTCTCCTACAAAAAAACTTGTAACACCAAAACCATTTGGAATTCCATCAATTATTCGTTTATCAAAAAAATAAACTAGTTCGGCCAAGCCTCTTACACCCCTAATTAAGGATGTTGCATAAAAAGAATCTATATAACCTCGGTTAGAAGACCAATTATATATAATATATATAATTTTGTCCCAAAAAATTCTCTTTGAACCTATTTTATCAAATGAATTTATTAAGTAAAAATTTGTAAATGATGAATAAACAGGTTTATATAAAACGAAGGCTAAAAATATTCCCAAATAAGCTATACTAATTGAAACAACTGCATTTATCACAAATTCATACCAATCCAGAAAATTATGCAAATTTTCATGTAAAAGATTTATAGATGGAGTTAACCATTTAGTTAATATATCTATTCCTTCTTGATTAACTGGAATTCCTATGAATCCAATCAAGAAAGTAAACAAAATTAATATAATCAGAGGAAATAACATAGTATTTTCCGATTCATGAGGATATGAATAAACATTCTTATTGTAAAAATCAGTCATAGTAATAAAAGATTGCTTCATTTTTGTGAAATTTCCATCAATTTGATGTGGTTTTTTCTTTTTTGAAAAAAAAGAAGCCCTTTTCTTATTATTCATTATTAATAAGGTTAATAAACAAAAATTTTTATTAATCGTTGGCAGTCTTTCTTTACCCCATATAGATATTGAATAGAAAGAATGACTTTTTTTTCCACTGTAATTTTTAAAATAAACGTTTAAATGACCCTCAAAAGTAAGTAAATAAATTCTAAACATATAAAATGCGGTTAACCCGGCTGTAAAATAAGCTAGTATTGCGAAAATCGGCGAGTACAACCAACTATCATTAAGAATTTCATCTTTTGACCAGAAACAAGCAAGAGGCGGAATACCACAAAGAGAAAGTGTACCTATTAAAAAAGAAACTTTTGTAATTGGCACATGTCTTGCTAACCCCCCCATAAGAACCATATTCTGACTTTTATCTGGAGAATATCCAACAATAGCTTCCATTGAATGAATAATAGATCCGGATCCCAAAAACAATAATGCTTTTGAATAAGCATGAGTAATCAAATGAAATAAAGCAGCTCGGTAAGAACCCATACCTAAAGCTAACATCATATAACCCAATTGAGACATTGTAGAATAAGCTAAACTTCTCTTAATATCTTTTTGAGCAAGAGCTAAAGTAGCTCCTAATAGTACTGTTATTATACCTATAAAAGATATTACCTTCATTGTATAAGGTATAACTATGAAAAGAGGAAGAAGTCGAGCGACTAGAAAAATCCCCGCCGCTACCATGGTAGCGGCATGTATGAGAGCTGAAATAGGAGTAGGCCCCTCCATAGCATCAGGTAACCATACATGAAGAGGAAATTGAGCGGATTTAGCAACTGGACCGGCAAATAAGAACAAAGTACATAAAATACAAAATAAAAAATGGATTTCATTCTTATTAATTAAGTTATTGAATATTTCAAATAAATCCCCAAACTCGAAACTGCCCGTTATCCAATAAAGGCCTAAAATTCCTAATAATAAGCCAAAATCCCCTATACGATTAGTCACAAATGCTTTTTGACAAGCATTTGCGGCAATAGGTCGTGTGAACCAAAAACCTATTAATAGATACGAACACATTCCAACTAATTCCCAAAAAATATAAATTTGTATCAAATTTGAACTAGTAACTAATCCCAACATGGAAGTATTGAAAAAACTCATATAAGCAAAAAATCGCAAATATCCCCGATCATGAGACATATAATTATCACTATAAATAAGAACCAAAATTGCAACAGTAGTGATTAACATTGACATAATAGAAGTAAGTGGATCGATCAAGTAACCGAATTCTAAAGAAAAATCATTATTAATGGTCCAAGACAATACATATTGATAAATAAAATTACTATTTATTTGCTGAATAGACAGCTTCATAGAAAAAATCATAACTATACTTAACACCAAAATACTAGAAAAAGCCCATATACGCCGAAGATTTTTTGTTGCTATCGGAAAAAAAAGAAGTCCCGCTCCTATTAACAAAGGAACTGGAAGTGGAATGAAAGGTATAATCCATGCATATTGGTATATATGTTCCATAATAGAATAGAAAATTTTTAATTAATTTCATTTTTTGGTTTACAATTCACCGGTTCTTGCCTCTTTTGAAAGAAGTCAATAAAAAAATCAAGACATGGACTTAAATATAATTTTAAAATTTATTTTTCTTATTCTATTAAATTACTTAGAATCCATATATAGAATAATAAAAGATAAAAAATTCAACTAAAAAAATACTATCTAAAGATCTAATAAAATAAATAATGATACAAACAAATAGGAACTAGTTACTAATTATTTGAGTTAGTTTATTCAAAATTATTAACTAGTTTTATGAAAAATTATTTTATTTGATTGTCTTCCATTCCAAACAAAAAAAATATAACAAGATTCAATATTTTTTTTTTATAATTCTAGATTTTTTATAGAAAAGGATATCTATTACTTTACTTTTTATTTTACATAACATAGAATGTTAAAAAAATTTCAATTAAGATTAACTAAAAAGTGAATCTTCTAAAAAGTTAATCTTATAAGAGTTGAGTTATTAAACTTTTCGATGTGACTTATTACGTACACGTAAATTAAATGCAACACAACAAAAATAGACATAACATATACGTATAAGTTAAAAATTTGATTCATTATTTCTTTATTAATCTTAATTAATTTTGTACGAATTTTTTTACTTATTTCATCTATTCCATAGAAGATTTTGTTTCTCCTAATCTTTATATTTACTAGAAAAATTAAAAGATATTTTTAATTCGATTTTGTTTTTCTATTTTATTAAAATAAAAGTTTAATGAAGAAGATATTGGATAGAATCTAAATACATAGATAATGAATAAGAAACAAAGATTCGTTTGACCAACAGATGTCTTTCACATCCAACTATAACAATGAGTAATGAATTTTATTTTCAATGGCAGTTCCAAAAAAACGTACCTCTCTTTCTAAAAAACGTATTCGTAAAAAGCATTGGATAAGAAAAGGACGGTTGGTAGCGAAAAAAGCTTTTTCGTTAGGAAAATCTCTTTCCACTGGAAATTCAAAAAGTTTCTTTTTTTTGTACGAAAAATAAGTAATCAAACCTTGGAATAATCGAAATCGTCCTAACTCACAAAAATGGGATAAGAAATTTAAAATGAATTTATTTTCAATCTAAAATATAGAAAATTTCAATTGACAAATTTTTTGATTGAAACTTTCTATATTTTTTTTTATTATGTAGAATAAGAACTATTATGTCGACCATAAAATTAAATAAAAAAAATAGTACTTTTTTTGTTTGAATTTGAAAATATATATAGGATTTCATCACCTTTCTTTTTTAGTGTATTTTCTCATTTCTAGGATGGGGATTTTTTCCCCATCAACCTATTTGTTTTGTCACAACCAAATATTAATTTTATATGAAATATGCAGTTTAATAATTAATTGGTTTGTTGAAACTTAAGATAACCTATAGAGACAATAAAAATCGTACCAATTAATTTATTTTGTTTGAATATAAAACTATCCATTTCCATAAAAAAGCCCTTCGATGCCGTGCTAAAATTGTGATTCAAAAAATCTTTTTTTTTTTTTTGAAATAAATAAATTAAATAATTGATTTCTAATTTTTAAACCAAAAATGAGAAAGAACTTTATTGAGGTCTATCCCGAGATAAAATAGAGAATGTTCTAGTTACAAGCGTTACATTTCAAGAAAACAGAAACTACATAAAAGTCCATTGACAAATTAAAGTGGTATCATAAAATGAACTTGAAACTTGAAATAAGTAGTATATAATAAAATAACATTATGAAAACAAATTGAAACATTTTTTTGTGAATGATTTTTTATTCATCAATTTGACTGTTTTCTAAACAAAATATTCCATTGAATTAACCCCTTCAATCTCGACGATTGAATAAAAACAGGCTATTATGATTTCAAACAAGCCGCTATGGTGAAATTGGTAGACACGCTGCTCTTAGGAAGCAGTGCAAGAGCATCTCGGTTCGAGTCCGAGTGGCGGCATGGCATCTTCAAAATTCTCAAAAGAATTCAATAGTCCTATAATAAAATGAATGAAATTTCGGATTTCCATTTCAAAAATTTTAATTGAGGGATTTTTTTTTTAAATATAAATTTTTTATGATCTTTTCGACTTTGGAGCATATTTTAATTCATATTTCTTTTTCAACAGTTTCTGTCGTAATTACACTCCATTTGATAACTTTATTAGTCAATGAAATAGTAGGACTATATAATTCATTCGAAAAAGGAATGATAGTTACTTTTTCTTGTATAACAGGATTATTAGTTACTCGTTGGCTTTATTGTAAGCATTTCCCATTAAGTAATCTATATGAATCATTAATCTTCCTCTCCTGGAGTTTCTACATTATTCATATGATTCCATATTTTAAAAAACAGAAAAATACTTTAAGTGCAATAACCGCGCCAAGTGCTATTTTTACCCAAGGGTTTGTTACTTCGGGCCTTTTAACTGAAATGCATCAATCCGCAATATTAGTACCTGCTCTCCAATCCCAGTGGTTAATGATGCATGTAAGTATGATGGTATTGAGTTATGCAGCTCTTTTATGCGGATCATTATTATCAGTAGCACTTATAATCATTACATTTCAAAAAGGTATAATAAGGATTTTTGATAAAAGAAAACATTTATTAACTAAGTCATTTTTCTTCGATGAAATTCAATACATAAATGAAAAAGGCAATATTTTCCAAAGCGCTTTCCCCTTTTATGTTAGAAATTATTACAGGTCCCAGTTGATTGAACAGCTGGATCGTTGGAGTTATCGTGTTATTAGTCTAGGATTTATCTTTTTAACCATAGGTATTCTTTCGGGAGCAGTATGGGCCAATGAGGCGTGGGGATCATATTGGAATTGGGACCCAAAGGAAACTTGGGCTTTTATTACTTGGACCATATTTGCAATTTATTTACATATTCGAACAAATAAGAATTTGCAAGGTGCAAATTCTGCAATTGTGGCTTTTATAGGCTTTCTTATAATTTGGATATGTTATTTTGGGGTCAATCTATTAGGAATAGGCCTACATAGTTATGGTTCATTTACATTAACGCTTAATTAAATTGAATAAAGGGCCTTACGAGTACAAACATCGGGCACAGCATAAAGACATAAGTAAGTTTCTTATAAACAGGCGAGAACCATTTAAATCACTATACTACTTGCATTTGATTTAAATGGTTCTCACAAACGCCAAACATGTTTCATTATAATTCCAATTCAATCTTTCTTCTTCTTACGTAAAGAAGACTTCTTTATTCATTTAAGGAAACCTATCTATAAAAAAAATTGGATAGAATAGTTTCCACTTTCTCAACTGATAGTGAGAGAACGAAATCTGGGTAAATGCCAATACCTATTACTGGTAAAAAGATAGAAGTAGAAACAAACAACTCTCGCGGCCCAGAATCAAAAAAATAAGAGTTTGGAATATTAAATAGCTTATATCCATAGAACATTTGACGTAACATAGATAATGAATAAATAGGAGTTAATATAATTCCAATTGCCATTCCAAAAGTTATTAGTATTTTTGGCATTAAAAGATATGTTTGGCTGGTAATTATTCCAAAAAATACTATTAATTCCGCAATGAAACCACTCATGCCTGGTAACGCAAGGGATGCCATTGAAAAACTACTGAAGAGTGTGAATATTTTTGGCATTGGAATAGCTATTCCGCCCATTTCGTCGAGATAAACAAGACGTATTCGATCGTAACTAGTTCCCGCTAAGAAAAAAAGTGCAGCACCAATAAATCCATGAGATATTATTTGTAAAATGGCTCCATTTAGTCCTGTATCAGTTATAGAACTAATTCCTATAATTATGAAACCCATGTGAGATACGGAGGAATAGGCTATTCTTTTTTTTAAATTACGTTGCCCGGAAGATGTTGAAGCTGCATAGATTATTTGCATTGTCCCTATTATTATCAACCAAGGAGAAAATATAGAGTGAGCATGGGGTAATAATTCCATATTAATCCGAACCAATCCATATGCTCCCATTTTTAATAAGATTCCAGCTAAAAGCATACAAGTACTGTAATGTGCTTCTCCGTGGGTATCCGGTAACCATGTATGTAAAGGTATAATCGGTAACTTGACAGCAAAAGCAATAAAAAATCCAATATAGAATATTATTTCTAATCCCACGGGATATGATTGATTAACTAATGTTTCAAAATTTAATGTTGGTTCATTGGAACCATATAAACCAACACCCAGAACTCCCATTAATAGAAAAATGGAACCCCCTGCAGTATACAAAATAAACTTAGTAGCTGAGTAGAGACGTTTCTTTCCCCCCCACATGGATAAAAGTAGATAAACAGGAATTAATTCTAATTCCCACATTATGAAAAAAAGTAAAAGGTCTCGAGACGAAAATGATCCTATTTGACCGCTGTACATTGCTAACATCAGGAAATGGAATAATCGTGAATCTCGAGTAACCGGCCAAGCCGCTAACGTAGCTAAAGTGGTGATGAATCCAGTCAGTAAAATGGGCCCTATTGAAAGCCCATCTATTCCTAATCTCCAGTGGAAATCAAAAAAGTTGATCCATTTATAATCTTCTGTCAGTTGCATTAATGGATCGTCCGGTTGGAAATGATAACAGAATGCATAGGTTATTAGAAGGAGTTCTAAAATGGAAATAAATATAGTATACCACCTAATGACCTTATTTCCTCTATGAGGAAGAAAGAAAATTAAACAACCCGAAAATATGGGCAAAATTACAATGGTTGTTAACCAAGGAAAAAAATTCGTAGTAAAGACAAGATACACTTGAGCCAAAAAACCCCGTACCCGAAAAGAAATATATTTCTTTTCGGGTACGGGGTTTTGTCGGTAAAAAAAAAAATCCAAATAGAATAAATAAATGGATTCAAGTGGAGTTTTCTGGAACGTATCTATCAATAAGCTAGACCCATACTGCGAGTTGTTTCATGCCATAAATAAACCCGAACACTTAAAAAATCTGTTGGACAAGCAGATTCACATCTTTTACAACCGACACAATCCTCTGTTCTTGGAGCCGAAGCGATTTGTTTAGCCTTACATCCATCCCAAGGTATCATTTCTAATACATCTGTGGGACAAGCTCGGACACATTGAGTACACCCTATACATGTATCATAAATCTTTACTGAATGTGACATTGTGTCTAAAATTGTTTTTTAACTTCATTAATTTTCGATCTAGTTCTAGTAAAGTAAATGAACCACATATTCAAATACCAGACGAATCAATGATTTACCAGAATTATTCGAAGCAACCTACTTCTGGATTGGATCGGCTTATTAGAATTATTAGAAAATAAAAAAGAGTTCCAAAATACTTTGATTTATTCTATTTTTTACAGTATGATTATACCTTAAGGTTCTGTACCTAGTAATTTTATTTGAATTGAGGACTATTATCAATTTCTATAATTGTTATATAATAACTAATTCTAATATAATAACATAGTTAATATAAAATAGAATAATAAAAAAAATACTACTTATTCAATAAATCCGATTGATTGATACGAGTTGATTTTCTGTTACGATAAATTGAAGAAACAATAGCCAGTCCAATAGCTGCTTCAGCGGCTGCAATAGCTATAACAAAAATTGAGAAAATATTTCCTTTTAATTGACGACTATCAAAAAAATCTGAAAATGTTACAAAATTGAGATTAACTGCATTCAATATAAGTTCAAGACACATAAGAGCCCGAACTAAATTTCGACTCGTGATTAATCCATAGATCCCCATAGAAAATAAATAGGCACTCAAAACAAGTACATGTTCAAGCATCATTAACCAACTCCTTATCAATCTCGATTCATTTCAATATGAAAAACAATTAAACCGATTTGATTGACCAGAATATAACAAATTAGAATAGAATAAATTAAGAGCAAAAAAATATGTAAGTAAGAAATCGAAATCGAACTAAAAGTATTTTCATTTTATACACAAATTTGAATAGAATTGAATGAAAATTAATACGATAAAATAGATTTTTTTTTGATTGATAATCAAAAAAATTATTGACGAGCCACAGCAATTGCACCTATTAAAGAAACTAAAAGAATTATTGAAATGAGTTCAAATGGAAGAAAAAAATCTGTTGATAAATGAATTCCTATTTGTTGACTATTATTTATCAAATCTTGTTCTAGAATTTGGTTTGATCTTGTAGTCCAAATAATCCCATACCATGACGTATTTAGAATAGTATTAATTAATGAAATAAAAAGACTTGTACAAACCAATGAAGTAGCTCTGTCCCCAACAGTAAAAAGATGAAAATCTTTGTCATATTCTGGCTCATTCATGAACATTACAGCAAATAGTATTAAAACATTTATAGCTCCCACGTAAATAAGGAGTTGTGCGGAAGCTACAAAATGAGAGTTTGCTAGAATATATAATAAAGATATACAAACAAGAACCAATCCCAGCGAAAAGGCAGAAAAAATGGTATTGGTAAGTAATACTACTCCTAGACCCCCTAATATAAGACCTGACCCCAGAAAGACTAAAAGAAAATCATGTATTGGTCCAGGTAAATCCATTATATGTAAAATAAGAGATAAAAAAATCCTAATTTTTCATGATCTTATTGACTTGAACAGGAAAAAGGAGGTTCATGTGTTCTTAATTGCTAAATCCTAATATGTACGACTTGATGTAGGTAAAGTTATTATATTAGAACCATCGCATTCTTTTTTATTTTATCGGAAGTAGAGTTCGAAACTATTTGCAATTATTCCAATTACAGTAAACAGATTTTCAATACAAAACAAATTAAGTTGAAATTTTCATCAATCAATAGATTATAGTGAATGGTCGAGATTTTTAGTTAGTAACCAAGAATAAAATGAAAAAATTTCAATTAAATAAAAGAACCTTAGTAATTGGGAATTGTTCTTCAATCATGAGATTTCTCTTTTGTTTGAGGCGAATTCAAAATTGTTCGAATTGTGTAATCATCCGTTATTGATATTGGTAAACGACCCAGAGCAATTTGATTATAATTTAATTCGTGACGATCATAAGTAGAAAGCTCATATTCTTCAGTCATTGATAAACAATTTGTTGGACAATACTCAACACAATTACCACAAAATATACAGATTCCGAAATCAATACTGTAATTAAGCAATCGTTTCTTTCGAATATCCGTTTCCAATTTCCAATCTACAACAGGTAGATCTATAGGACATACACGAACACATACTTCACAAGCAATGCATTTATCAAATTCAAAGTGGATTCGACCACGAAAACGCTCCGATGTGATCAATTTTTCATAAGGGTATTGAATAGTTACAGGTAAACGGTTGGCGTGGGATAAGGTAATCATAAAACCTTGACCAATGTACCTTGCCGCCCGTACTGTTTGTTGACCATAATTGATAAATCCGGTTACCATAGGGAACATATAGTCAAAATAAATCAAAAAATTGGATTTTGTTTCTTTCTCTTGTTTGATACAAGCTAACAAATGAAATTTGAATAATTTTTTGATTTTATCGAATTTATAATGAAAGGAGTTGGGAAGAAGTTGTTAATAATAGATTACCTAAAGAAATAGGTAAAAGAAATTTCCATCCAAGATTTAATAATTGGTCCATTCTTAGTCTAGGTAAAGTCCATCTTGTTGCGATAGGAATGAACAAGAACAAAAAAGTTTTTGCTAATGTAATGAAAATACCAATTGTCGTTCCAAAGACTCCATACGCCTTGTTTATTTCAAACAATTCAGGAATTAATATGTATGGAATAGAGAGATTCCAACCACCCAAGTAAAGAACTGTTACAAATAACGAAGAGACTAGCAGATTTAAATAGGAAGCAACATAAAATAAACCAAATTTTATACCCGAATATTCCGTTTGATAACCTGCTACTAATTCTTCTTCGGCTTCTGGTAAATCAAAAGGCAATCTCTCACATTCCGCTAGAGAAGAAATTAGAAAAACAATAAACCCTATAGGTTGTCGCCACAAATTCCATCCCCAAAAACCATATTTTGACTGCGCCTCAACTATATCAACTGTACTTGAACTGTTAGATAATCATAGTCGATGATAAGATCACTCTTATCATCGCTATTACAGAACCGTACGTGAGATTTTCACCTCATACGGCTCCTCGAGAGCCATAAATAAATCTAAGGACCTATTCGATATTCTTTAATCTTGATATGTTTGGAAAATAGATAAAGTCAAAATTAATCAAAAGTTCCTGAATTAGACCAATGGAATTCTGTCTGCTATACTATAAAAAAGTGCTTCGGAATTGATCTCGTTCTTTACTTTAATTTTAAGAATTTCAAGTTTTTTTTATTGAGTAATAATTTTATTCATTAATAAAATACTCTTTTTACCAATAATAAATATTTTACCTTATTAGAATTATATTATTTTCGATTCCGAAAAAGAATTAAACATTCATTCATGATTTATGACGTGACAAAAATTTCATTTCCATGAATATTTTTTTGCAATTACGTATTTAATTTTTTTTGGTCCTCTTATTTCTTTTATTTAGGCTTAAAATAAAACAATAAAACAAAGTAAAGGATTACTTCGTTCCTGATAGTCATTCATTTAATCGGTGGATAGGAGCATACTCTGGATCGGAATTTTTTGGAGTACTACTTGATCATTTCTACCAATTTAAAGCACCAATTTAGTATTTCTTTATATGTATAAGTGTTTCTTCGGATAACTTACATAATTTCTATTACGAATCCTTTGTGTACTTTTGTGTTCCTAATCATCCACTCATTTTTGCTCAATCTTTATGGTAATTCATAGAAAAGATAGTAAAAACTCCATAAAGTTTATCTTTTCAACCCGCTTCAAGCCCTGATGACTAATAAATCAATCTTGGGGTAAACAGTCTTGACTGCTTATGTTTATTTTTGTTTAACCCTTGTACTTGGGAAATGAGATTCAAATTTTTTACGGCGAATTTCTAAGCTGTTTTCTTTCACTCATTTAACTATCTGATTTAGTTTATTAACTCGAGAAGTGAATAAAAAAATAAAGATATCTATTCAATACGTTTAAATTTCATTCTTCGTAAAAACTTAAAATGGAAGAAGACTTATGTCTGAACGAATCACACGTAGAGATATTGATAACACGCATAGAGTTAATGGTATTTCATAACTAATTGATTGGGCAGCAGCCCGTAGACCACCTAAAAAAGAATATTTATTATTTGATCCATATCCTGACATAAGAAGTCCAATTGGAGCAATACTTGAAATGGCGATCCATAAAAAAACACCAATACTGAGATCGGCTAGAACAAGGTGATAGCCAAAAGGAATTACTGAATAACTTAGTAAAATTGATATGACTGCTAGAGAGGGCCCGATACTAAATAAACGCATATCCCCTCTAGATGGAAGAAGGTTCTCTTTAAAAAGTAGTTTTGTCCCATCTGCTAGAGCTTGAAGAATTCCCAACGGACCGGCGTATTCAGGTCCAATACGTTGTTGTATACTTGCGGATATTTCTCTTTCTAACCACACAATCACCAGTACACCTATTGTGATTCCCAATACGAGAATCACAATAGGTACAAGCATCCATATAGTCCCATAAATCTCCTTTAAGGATTCCAACCTAGAAAAGGAATTGATAGTTTGTATTTCTGTTGTATCAATTATCATTTCAACGATCAACTTCCCCCATAATGATATCTATGCTACCTAATATCGTCATAATATCAGCCAATTTCATTTTTTTAACTAACTGAGGAAGAATTTGCAAATTGATAAAACCCGGTGGGCGAATTTTCCATCTCCAAGGAAAAACACTTTGATCTCCTATCAAAAATAGTCCCAATTCTCCCTTTGGGGCTTCGACTCTCACATAAAGTTCTTGTTTCGACAATTCAAAAGCAGGAGACGGTTTTTTACTAATGAATCGATATTCAAAATCATTCCATTCAGGATATTTTATCCTATTAAAGCGTCGTATTTCTAAATTTTCATAAGGACCCCCTGGGATTCCTTCTAAAGCTTGTTGAATAATTTTGATGGATTCCGCCATTTCACTAATTCGTATTAAATAACGAGCTAATGAATCTCCTTCTTTTTGCCATTGGACTTCCCAATCAAATTCGTCGTAAGACTCATAATGATCAATTTTACGAAGATCCCATTGTATTCCGGAAGCTCGTAGCATTGGTCCTGATAAACCCCAATTTATTGCTTCTTCTCCACCAATAATGCCCACCCCTTCAACTCGTTCTAAAAAAATAGGATTTCGTGTAATAAGTTTTTGGTATTCATCAATCCCTTTTAAAAAATAATCACAAAAATCTAAACATTTATCTATCCATCCATAAGGTAGATCGGCAGCTACTCCTCCAATACGAAAATAATTATGCATCATTCTCATACCAGTGGCAGCTTCGAATAAATCATATATTAATTCTCTTTCTCGGAAAATATAGAAGAAAGGGGTCTGTGCGCCAATATCTGCCATAAAAGGGCCAAGCCATAACAAATGAGAAGCTATACGACTTAACTCCAACATAATTACTCTGATATAACTAGCTCTCTTAGGTACTTGAATATTTCCCAATTGTTCTGGCCCATTTACTGTTATTGCCTCTGTGAACATAGTAGCTAAATAATCCCAACGCGTTACATAAGGAAGATATTGTATAATTGTTCGGTTTTCCGCAATTTTTTCCATTCCTCTGTGTAAATAACCCAATATTGGTTCACAGTCAATAACATCTTCACCATCTAAAGTAACGATGAGTCGGAGAACACCATGCATTGATGGGTGGTGAGGGCCCATATTGACTATCATGAGGTCTTTTCTTGTAATTGGTACAGTCATAGGTTTTTCCCCGATTCATTCTTTCATGAATTCATTTTTCCATGAATTGCTGAAAACAAAAAGAAGTTCATCAAAATTCAAGATCTAATAAATCAAATAATTCAAAACGACTCTTCAAATTAGCGTGTTTTTAGCTCTCGAATGTTCAATTGACTGATTAATTCTTTATAATGTACTCGATTTTTTTTTGACAAATAAGACAGTAGTCGTTGACGTTTTCCAAGAATTTTTCGTAGACCTCTTTGAGATGAATAGTCTTTTTTGTGCAATTCCAAATGTGAAGTAAGTCTCCGTATCTTATTGGTAAAACGGAATACTTGAAATTCAACAGACCCCCTGTTTTCTTCATGCGAAATAACGGATATGAATGAATTTTTTGTCATAAATTCTTAACCTTCCTTTTTAATGTTTACCAAATATGGAATTTTCTCAATCAGTAATAATAATGCTAGCAATTTGAATGTGGTCTACACAATAATCCTAAATGTGAATTTCCTTATTTTCTTCATTCATTTTATCAAAGAAAATAAATAAAGAAAATTCTGTTGATTCATTTATGGATATAATGGATACGTCATCGAATTAGGATCATGTATTGGAATTGAATGTAAGATAAGGCGTGTGTGCATCTATTTATCTACCAGATAATAAGGAATATATAAGATAAAATTTCATAAATTCATTTTTAATCGTGGATACATATGTATTCTTAATATACTAAAACGACTTCCGTTATTAGTATCAAACCAATAACGATTCATACAAGCTAAATCTTCTAATCGATAATTAGGCCAAAGAAAGAATTTGAATTTTAGAAGTTGATTTTTATCTCGATCAAAGCCTTTGCTTTCATCAAAAAATTGACTACAGTTTTTTACCCCATTCCTATTGCAAAATACTGTTTTTTTATCCACACCATTATTATTACTTGAATTAAAACAAATTAGAATTCTTAATTCTCTACGACACCTAGGAGATAAAATATTTTCAGGAGTAAGCAAATCATAATAGTTTTTATCTCTACTTTTCATCATCCTTTGATATCTTGTAACCAATTCATCCAAATTCTTCTTAGCAACATTTTCGTTGTATCTTTTTTGATTATTTTGGCGTTTACGTTTACTCTTATGAACCAATGAAATATTTATGGTTTGATACAGAATAAATTGTCCATCATCTTTTATAGACAGACGAATCGGTTCAATAATAAATATCCCCTTTTTTATCAATTCTTTAATATCTAAATCTTTAGGAATTCCCATTATATTCAGATTAATTTCTCTCTTTTCAATAGAGGATATGGTAATTTCTCTTGGATTTTTCAATTTAAGTAGGAAAGAATATACTTTGATATTTTTGATCAGTTTTTGCTTGAAAGAATTATTCCATTTCAATTGAAAAAGAAAATACCTTTTCAGGAAGGAATATAATTCTGCTTCTGTACTACTTTTGTCTTGTTTTTTTTTGATACGTTTTTTTATATCTGATTCCGTATAACCTTCTTCAATATTTTTTTGAATAGTTTTTTGTTGTTGGTTTGAGAAAACAGATTCAAAGTTCTCTTGGACATTTAATTCAAGATCTCCTTGTCCTACGAATTTATTTTCGTCGTGATTTTGATTCTCTAATTCAAGAAATTTTTTTTCATTTGATGATATAAAAGGATTTTTTTTTTTCTTTCTATTAATGTTTTTATTTTCAATAAAATTTGAAAAAAGGAAATTAATTGGTATAATCCAGGGTTTCATTTTATATGCATTATAAAGTAAGAAAAATTCTGGGAAGAACCAAGATTCTAGATTCGATATGGGATAACTTAGTATTTCTTCGTTCATTCCCATCCAATCAAAAAGGTTTTTTTTTTGATGGGATGAGTTGATTTTTTGATAAATTGTGCAATAAAAAATACCTTTATTATCCTTTTTATCAAAAATTTTATAATTCTTTGGTTCAGTCTTAGTATTTTTATTATTGATCGTACTGAGATCGACCCAGGCTCCAATGTCAATTTTATTTCTAAGAGAAAAATGGAGAATTTTCCAATCCAAATATTTTCTATCTGTATTTTTCTCTATCTCCATAATATTAGTTACTCCTAAATAATTAGTGATAGGGATACTCCACCACATATCAACTAATTTGTCTTTATGTATGTTGTAATTATAAGGATAAGAAAATTCTTGTTTTTTTTTTATTTGGAATGGTAATCCATAACGATATGAATCCTTCTTATCTTCATAATAAAGAAATTTAGATGATAAAACATCATATCTATAGTTTTTTTTTAAATTATCTTTTTGATCTGATAATAACAATAAATGGGCTTCAGAATTATTGGCATTTTTGTAATTGTAATTAATTAATTGTTCTTTTTCATATTCATATGAATTCCATTTTTTTTTTTTTTCAAGCTTACAATGTTCATTGACTGTATTTCGCCATTTTTGTGGTACTAATCGAGACCATTTTATCCGAGATAAATCATATTGATAATTACTTTTTAACCATTTTTTCCATTGATTCATTAAAAAATTCGGAAGTTTCTTGGTACTTAGTTCGTAAGGAGTTATTCCTTGTGTTTCAAAATAATCTTTTATTTCTTTTTTAAGAAATAAAGACGTTCCATGATATTGAAAGACAGATCTTAACTTATATTTTAGCTTATATAAGTTAATTATTTTTGCTTGTGATAATTTGTAAAATACATAGGCTTGTGACAAAAAAGATAAATCATAAGGAATCTTCGAATTCCTATTAATATTACTACTAAATCGGAAAAGTGATTTTTTTATAGTCGAAAGAAACTTAATTGTATTTTTATTTGTTGTATCAATTCTTTCTTGACTTGTTTTATTATTGCAAATGGATTTTTCAATTAATTTTTTTGTTGATTCATGAAAACGTTCTGTATTAATTATGGAAACATTAAAAATATATAGAAATATATCTATGTAGATTTTTTCTATAAAAAATTTTATAAAATAACTTGATTTACGGCTTAATCGAGCATTTCTTCTTTTAAATATCTGACTAATATTTTTGTGCGATTCGAATCTTTTAACACCATAACGTGTTTTGTTAGGACTCATTTTTATTTCTATTCTCTTTTTTTTATCTTTTGTAATTTTTTCTATTTGATTTCTTATTATTCTTGTCCTATTCCCCAGATCTTTCATTTTTTTTTCTGTCACGGAATAATTTGTTGAATTCTTGAATTGGCTTTGAATGGGTGATTTATGAGTTATCTGAATCTGATTATTTATTATTGAATTTTTTTCTTTTTTTATTTCATTCGATTCTTCCGTTGGATTTACGATTGAAATTTTTTTTTTTTTTAAAAATAGAAGACTTTGAATAATACATTTATTTATTTCTATTTCATTTGGTACTCTTATAAATATAAACAATTTGAGTTTTTCATTAAAAATTTGTAGAACTCGTAAACACTTATTTAGAATTATTTTTCTTTTTTTTTTGAGTTTTTTAAAAATAGGTTTAAAAAAGGAAGGTCGTTTTCTAGGAGAACCAAAAGGAAGTTCCGTTTCCATTCCCCAAACTGTTAAAAAACAAAAATCATTTTTTTTTTTTTGTTCTTTCTGTTTCATTCGAGGAGAAAGTTGTATCCTAGACCTTCGCCAAGGTTTTAGACAGAAAGGAAATATTATCTTTATCTGAATACCTTCTATTAACCAATTTTTAGGAAATGCTCTTTCTGATAATTGAACACCGTTATAGGTACATTTAATATGTATTTCTCTATTCCACTCTTTAAAATCTTCGGCCCATTCAGGATTTT